AATTCCATGATCCCTTCCCGAACCAAACATGAATCTTTCGATTCATTTGGCTCTCACGCTCAATTATTTCTTATTTATTGGGAATTAATTCCCATATCTTTTTTTTCTAATGGAATGAGCTTACCCTCTCCCTCTCTTCTCTAGTCATATTCCAAAATATCGAAACCGATTACTAATCCAAGACCAGAATATTCGGAGGATTCTTCTGACCAAAATAGAAAATATATCAAAAAACTAAAAAGTATAATAAAGTATAATAAATAAATAATAAATAAAAAATTTACATATAATTTAGAATTTCTAATTGTACTTAGAATTGTATAATGTCTAATTGTAATTTGTCAGCAAAGTTGTTTCTTTTTTTTCTTCAAATTCAAAGAATTCTTATCCCTTTATACATAGGTCATCGATTCAGCATTGGAAAAAGGGGCTCAAATCGTTTTATCGACATGAGTGTTTTATATCGAAAAAACATTTTTGTTTTGAAAATCTTTCTGTATTTAGTAAATAGTAGTAGAAAGAGTACCCTGCTGCATCTGAACTTCAAACGGTTTGGCCTTAACCATGTTAATGGTCCCAGATTATTGGTTAATAGAGAATCAAAGTCGATGTACCAATGAATCACGAAATGCTACGGTTCTTAAATATGATTTTAAAAATTTATTCAGAAGTAATTCGCGGGATCATGCACTCTTTTCTTTCCTAGTTATAATGAAAAAAAGTACAACTGGGCGAATCCAGCCTATTCTTGAAATAAACAACTCGCACACACTCCCTTTCCAAAAAAGATCAATACACCAAGGACTACGCTTAGATTTATTGGATTTGTTGCTAAAATATCGGTATTAACCCCGAAACTCCCGGCGGATGGCCAGTGACCCAAGGAAACGAAAGAATCGGTTACATTTTTCATATGATCTCCTATTTTATTTTAGATAGACTAAAAAAAAAAGAACTCGGTTCTTTTTTTTTTTTTTATATATATTACTTTGACTCCTTTTCCATTTATTCTATTCTATCATATTTATATTATTCTAATTTTATGTATTTCTTTTTTTTTTTTATTATTTAATTTATTATTAAATTATTGATTATTATGAATTTTCATTTACCTATGTCTAAACGGAGTCAAAAATATATTCTATTTAGCCAGAAATGTATTTTTTTTTTCAATTGAAAATTCCCAATAATAATAATTCTTATTAGAATTAGAATTAGGGGGTAGGTTTCATGTCAATGGCAAAATACCTCATTTGTTGCAACACTCCTTTAAACATAAATAATAAAAAAGGTTTCTCTTGAACTAAGAAGGGGAAGGAAGAAAGCGAGTCAGTGTGATAATTCCTCATCCTCAAATTAATCCTTCCCGTGGATTATTGTCCCAACGAATAATTAATTGTAGGGGTGAAATCTTGATATAATTCGAAAAAGCGAGGAGTAAGTCCCAAGCCATAAACTAAGAAAAAAAAAAAAATACATAATTCTCATACTTATAGCATTAAACAAAGGGATTCGCAAATAAAAGTGCCAATGCTACAACCAACCCATAAATTGTTAAAGCTTCCATAAAAGCCAAACTAAGCAATAAAGTACCTCGTATTTTTCCCTCTGCCTCGGGTTGTCTCGCGATACCTTCTACAGCTTGGCCCGCAGCAGTACCTTGACCAACTCCAGGTCCAATAGAAGCAAGCCCGACAGCCAACCCAGCAGCAATAACGGAAGCGGCAGAAATCAGTGGATTCATGATAAGTTCCTCGCACCAAAATAAAGAAATGGTTAATGATACAATCATCCAATGAATTTTGACTTAATTATATTATTCCATCGCTAAGATTCAACCTGCCGAAGTAACTAAGAACTCCGAATGGAAGTGAGAAGATTATTGAACCGTCAGAACTATTTCGATATCTTTTTTTTAGTTCCTATCCACTGGATTTTTGTGAATCCGCGCATACTTTGTTCTGCCATTTCCTTTTTCCAATTTCCAACCCATTCTTTACTTTGAATTCTTCGAATTCTTCGTTTTTGTCTTTATTTTATCTCTTTATTCATTCAATTCAGAGTCAAAGACGAAACATAAGAACTTCTATTCTTCTATTGGAATCCCTATCTAACTCCACAGTAGTGGGCTGGATTAGATCTATTTTGAGTTCGTATAGAACTAGTCAATATCTAATATCCCATATACATGTGTTTCTTACATAACGTAAACCAATCTTTCATATCTTAGATTCAATTGGATTCTAGAATTATTCCTCAAAGGATAGACAAGAGCTGTCTTATAGCCATTAGATTCCATATACCTAATTCTACCCCCCCTTTTTTTATTTTTTCCTAATCATTTTTTTTAATATCGTTTTTTGTACATTTGTCTCTTCTGTCTCTTCCTTTTATTTATCATTATCTCACATGGATACAATCTAAATGGACGAATTTATTAGACCAAATCATTGCATAAAAATAAAAAATCAATATCAGTATTTGATTGAGCTAAGTTCATGCAATTTTTTTTATTATTTCTTAAAATACAATTTTCTTTTGGTCAATCATTGAATTGAATGAAATCGGCTCAAACGGGAATCATTCTATAGAAAAAACAGCTTTTTTAAAATCATAGACCCTAAATTGTTGATACCATACGAATTCGTATTCTAATTAGGACTTATAATATTGAAATTGAATAAACAAAAACAATATCAATATAAAGATAATATTGATTGAAGGTAAATATGATATAAATATAAGTAATAAAAAGATGGACCAAACCAGAATTTTAGGAAAAAGATCTTTTAGATTAGATCTCTTTCCTTTTTTTATTAGAATTCTCTAATATCGTAATCTTTTTTGTTATTACTCTAGATCGTCGTATTTGCATTGGACTAAGCTAAGCTAAAAAAAAGGGCTATACTATTTCCAAAACAAAAACTAGTCAATGATGACCTTCCATGGATTCGCCTATATAAGCCGCAGCTAAAGTTGCAAAAATAAGAGCTTGAATCCCACTTGTAAATAATCCAAGGAACATGACAGGTATAGGAACGACTGAAGGTACTAAAGAAACAAGAACAACAACTACTAATTCATCAGCTAATATATTCCCGAAAAGTCGAAAACTAAGTGATAAGGGTTTTGTGAAATCCTCTAAAATGTTAATGGGTAAAAGAATTGGAGTTGGTTGAATGTATTTACTGAAATACCCTAATCCTTTTTTGGAAAGACCCGCATAGAAATATGCTACTGACGTGAGTAAAGCTAAAGCAACAGTAGTATTTATATCATTCGTGGGTGCGGCTAACTCTCCATGAGGTAATTGTATAATTTTCCAAGGTAAAAGAGCACCCGACCAGTTAGAAACAAAAATAAATAGAAACATAGTTCCAATAAAGGGAACCCATGGGCCATATTCTTCTCCAATCTGAGTTTTGCTCACGTCTCGAATGAATTCAAGAACATATTCGAAGAAATTTTGACCGGCGGTTGGAATGGTTTGTGGATTCCGAACAGCGATAAGGGCGGAACCTAATAAGATAGCAATTACAACCCAAGAAGTAATAAGTACTTGGGCATGGACTTGGAAACCTCCTATTTGCCAATAGAAATGTTGGCCTACTTCCACACCAGAGATATCGTATAACCCGTTTGGTGCGTTGATGGAACATGATATACCATTCATATTGCCCTCTGACAGAAATAGAACTTTACTTAAAAAAAAGGAATTATTTTGATTCAATCTTCTCTTGCCTACTCAAATTCTATATTTTTGGCACCGACTAAACTAATCACACAATATTTACGGTTTTTTATCTCTTTTGTGCGATTCAGGATATAGTAACCGATTCCATAGATCTATGTAGTTCCAAAAAATAATTTATTTATCTTATTATTAATTTATTATTAATCAAGGATTTCGTATATAGCTAGAACGACCCTCACAAATTGCGACTACTAATTTGTTAAGAATTAATCGAATTGAAGCTATAGCGTCATCATTTGCTGGAATCGAAATATCTGCGAGATCGGGATCACAATTTGTATCGATTAAACAAATTGTTGGAATTCCCAAAGTGATACATTCTCGAAGAGCCGTATATTCTTCTTGCTGATCAACGATGATTACAATATCAGGCAATCTCGTCATATATTTAATCCCGCCCAGATATGTTTGCAAGCGAGATAATTGTCTCTTCAACATAGCTGCATCTCTTTTCGGAAGACGATTGAGTCCCCCCGTCTTTTGTTCTGTTCTCAAGTCCCTGAACTTATGAAGCCTCGTTTCTGTAGTGGGCCAATTTGTTAACATACCACCGAGCCATTTTTTATTAACATAATGACACCGAGCCTTTATTGCAGCCCGCGCCACCGAATCAGCTGCTTTATTTTTGGTACCAACAATTAAGAATTGTTTTCCTTTACTTGCTGCATCAAAAAGTAAATCACAAGCTTCTGATAAAAAACGAGCAGTTCTAGTCAGATTTGTAATATGAATACCCTTACGTTTTGCAGAGATATATGGCGCCATTCTAGGATTCCATTTCCTAGTACCATGACCAAAATGAACTCCTGCTTCCAACATCTCTTCCAAATTTATGTTCCAATATCTTCTTGCCATTTCTCTTCACACTTCCTCTCTCTATCTCTTTTTTTTTACTTAAAAAAAAAAAAGAGAGACAAGACACCCTGAAATAAATAATAGTTCCAATGGAACCTTCTCTTCTACCGGGGATTGGTCGTTTATCCACGAGCCAAGCCATTACTTTCTATTCGCTATTCTCTTTATTACTATTAACAAATTAACAAATCTTAACAATTATTACTATTAACAAATTAACAAATCTTAACAACTCAAATGACTACAACAAAATAAATACTTAAAAGGACGAATCCACTCCTCTTATCTTAAGAATCATTAAATTCTATACCTATAAAAGAGCGGCCTGATGTATCATGTAAATTGTTTGAAATGCAAGAGTCAAATAATTCTCTGTGGTGTAAGAAAATATCTCTCATTTCTCCCCCGAAGAAATTATTTTTTTTTGTTTCCAAAAGAATGTTGTTATGTTGCCGTGACCGGTGCACTAATCCTTTGAATCCGGTACCAGCGGGTATCATACCCCCTAACACAACGTTCTCTTTCAGGCCTTTCAACCAATCGATACGACCCCGTAGAGCCGCTTTTGCTAAAACTCGAGCAGTTTCTTGAAAACTTGCTTCAGATATAAAACTTTGAGTGTTCAGAGATGCTCTCGTTATTCCCAATAAGACGACTCGATACCAAATCGCTTCTTCTAAAGCACGCCCCGTTCGTTCCGCTCGCAATAATCCAATAAGTTCCCCGGGTAAAAAAACATTAGACATTCCATCTTCTGAAACTAATACTTTTGATGTTATTTGACGTACAATAATTTCTATATGCCTATTATGGATCTGTACCCCCTGAGATCGATAAACCTTTTGGATCTTATTAACCAAAGAGAGACGGCTTTGCACTATAGTTAGCTCAGCACCAATCACGAATCCCCAAGGAATTCCAAGAATTTTTGTTATACATTCGTTCCAACCCTCAACTCTCTTTTCTAGGTTCATCGATATTGAATCAATTGAACGCACTTCTAACACTTGTTCCACTTTTGGAAGACCCTGCGTTATATCACCAGACCTCGATTTTTCATATATAAATGTAACTAACGTATCTCCTTGGTAAAGGATTTCTCCATAATGCCCATGGACAGTTGCTCCCGGAGTCGCCAAATAAGGCTTAGCCGATCTTATTACTATAGAATCAACTTGAACAATAAAAACTTGACCCGATTTTAGGTGTGGTCCGCTTTTGGTTATACATACATTTTCACAAATAAACTGCCCAAGACTAATTATTGTGGACGTTTCTTCACAATAATTATGATGATAATGATGATGGGGAAAATACCAATTCAAATTGACTGCATTCAAAACGATGTTACGGCATGGATCGAAATTATAAATTCTCCCATTTTCAGCTATTAAATAATAGTTAAGTACTTGAAAAGTCTGTTTTAAATTGTCAAGCTGCAAATATTTCGCTACCGAGGTCTGATTATGAGTTATTAAAGGGTAAAATGATGAATAAAAATTCGCAATTTGAGGGGCTGTTCCTAAAGGACCCAATAAATTCTTAATTGGAATTATAGGATCTTTTTTAATTGATTGTTTTATCACATTGTGATATTTTACATCGTTGAATGGGCCCATGCGAAAACAATTAGATGATGACAAAATTATCAAAGATTTGGATTCCTTATTTCTGTTCAAGAGCGTATGAATAGTTCCGTGATTTTGGCTAAATGATTGTTGAATCCTTTCGTTGGAATAAATGGAATAAAACGGATTTTTATTGGTATGATCTGACCTATTATCCGAAATCAATCCTGAACCTGACGAATCATTTCTTTTTCTGATATACAAAATATGGGATTTCACTAAGTCGATTTTTAGGAAATCTCTAATCAGACCGTTTGTCCTTACTTCAACAAAGGAAGCACAGACCTCTTCGGCGGAAGAACTTTTGTTGTCTTGGTCCCAATTCAACACTAAACAAGTCCGAACTAGTTGAATACTTGTGTCAGAAATTCTCCGAGTCGGTTTGCCATTTCCATAAAGGATATAATTGACAACTCGAAGTTGCATATTATCTTTTTCCCGAAACGGATCCTGGGGGAAGAGTGTTGCTAAATTTATACCGTCCGATATTTCATATGGGGTTACAGGTCGAACCAAAACAAAATACTTTTTCTTGGTAGGTGTGATCCGTTGGACATAGATCCAATTTTTCAATTTTTTTGATTCCTTAGAGTTTGTTTTGCCCGTTCCTGGTGGTATCAAGATGCCACTGTGTCGAGATATCTTATCTCTTTCTCCGGGAAAATAGATATTACCAGAAAAAATTTTCAGTTCAATCCTTTTTTTTTTTCTCTCCACTCGGACCAATCCACCCGCTTGGCTTCTTGTATTTAAAGTGATTTGGGTATCTACTCCAATGATACTATTGTTCCGTACCATTATGGAAGAAGATTCGGATAAAATATGCACTTCCTCGGGAATGAAAAAAAATCGATCTACTTTCATTTCGTATTTTGGCTTAACCTTTTTGACCCCTCGATACTCAATCACATCCTCCTTTTTGACGATTGAATGCGCCCCTATAGTCCCATATTTAGTAATTCCTGAACCCTTTCTTCTGTATCGAGGATCATCAAAAAAAGCCAGAATACTTTTTCTACGGAAAATACCATTTATGGGTATTTCCATCGAGATACCTGAATGTGAATGCAGCATTAGTTCTTTCTCTTTCTCTTGGTCTTGAATCAATTGAAATGGAATAATAAATCTATTTCTTCGTCTTTTTGCCAATAAATCAGCATTCTCGTGGAGAATAGCAGAATATATGAAATCGCAATGCCCAGTACCTACGATTCGATTAAATTCTGAATAATCGTAAATCCAATCTTCTTTTTTATCAGAAAA